CCATTTATTTACGATCGAATTATATTTGTTCAATACACCATTGTCAATATGAATTGCATGTTGAAAAAAACAAATCAAATTAATTGAATAAATCAAATCAAATAAAGAAAGACTTGTGTTGGATTGGCACGACATAAAATAAATAAGAAATGTGGAGAAAAAAATAAGGAAGAAGTGGAGAAAATCTCGGGTTTATTCAATCAATAGAAGTACAATAAGCAAGATTAACTCATTTTGGTTGGTAAATTCCCAAAACAAGAAAAAGTGGGTGTGAATAGAGAAATAAAAGGGCAAATGTTGAGTAAAAAATTATACAAAGCTATATACTATATACTAGATACTAGTAGATACTAGGCACTGCCATTTTGTATTTCAAAAATTTTTTGATTAATTCAAAGTTCCTTAGACAATTAATTCCGCTTTCTTAAAAATATCATGAACAGTTCTTGTGGGTTGAGCTCCTTTTTCAAGAAAATATAGAATAGCCGGAACATTTGAATAAGTTTGATTCTTTATCGGATCATAAAAACCCACTCTCCGAAGATCTCTTCCTTCTCTTCGGGATCGAACATCAATTGCAACAATTCGATAGATGGCTCATTGGGATAGATAAGCAAAGCCCCCCCCCAGAAACGTATAGGAGGTTTTCTCCTCGTACGGCTCAAGCAAGAAAAAATGATTGATTCAATTTAATAAATTTTAAATTTCTTTTTAATTTTAATAATAATATATTATTTTGTTTTTTTATAATTGTTTTCATTTTAATTTTAATAAATTTTTAATTAATTTAATATTTATTTTAATTTAAAATTTAAATTTATTTATTTTTAATATTTATTTATTTAATATTTATTTATTTAATATTTATATTTAATATTTATATATTAATATATATTTATATAATAATATATTTTATTATTTTAATATTTATATATATTTTAATATTTATATATATAATTTCAATTTTATTTATATATATAATTCATATATTTATATATATATATAATTCATATATTTATATATATAATTCATATAATAAATAGAATTAATATAATAATTATATTAATTCTAATTAATTAGAATAATTATATATTATTGTTTCATTATTATATTTTTATTTTTTTGATTTCATTTTAATTTATTTTTTTATTTTAATTGATAATTTAATAGTAATATAATAATTTCATTTTAATTTTAATAGTAATATAATGAGATTTGAATTTAATAGTAATATAAATTTAAAATACATTTAAAATAAATATAAATAATAAATAAATTAATAAAATGATAAAATCAAAATAGACAATAAAAATAAAAGTAATAAAATAATAAATAAAATATCAATAGTCATATCATAATATAGTGATAGTCATAATGGTATAATGGCAAACTGATCCATAAAAAAAATCATGAATTAGACTATGATTGGAATTGTTTTATTTTTCCATAAAGAAAAAACGAAACTTCATTCATTTGTACTCATAACTCAAGTCGGGTAGCTCTGAAAGAATTCGAATAGAAATCCTTAGAATTTATTGAGTCGTCTGTAACTTTTTTTGTTTGTCTCACATCTAAAATCTATTTGAATTTGAATTTTATTCCTTATTCTAATTCCTTATTTTGATCCAATTGTTGAGACAGTTGAAAATTGTGTTTTCTTGTTCCGAAATCCTTAATCTTTGTTGAATCGTTGGGTTTAGACATTACTTCGGTGATTTTACTCCTTTCAAAACGGCAGCAACATACCCTTTCTTTCTATGGAAAAATTAGACATTCCCCTGTAATACACTTTTGATCAAAATAGTTTTACCAATTCCAACAAGTTTTACTTTTTGATTTCAAATTGTTAGAATTTGAATCTTTCGATTTCTAAATTGAAGATATATTTACAAAGTTGGTCCAGCTTATTGATTGGCATTAACCCTAGATTCTTTCCCTCGATATGATAAATGAATCATTACTTTCTACTCGAGCTTCATCGTGTACTATTTACTTATTACTTACAACCCAACAAAATGGGGTTCCTAGTGGAACAGAACAAACCATGTCGAGCCAAGAGCATCCTCATTTCTATTCTATAGAGAATGGTGGATGTAAGAATCCACATAAGTGATCACGTCCTTCAAGTCGCACGTTGCTTTCTACCACATCGTTTCAAACGAAGTTTTACCATAACATTCCTCTAATTTCGAACCGGGATTGAATTGATTCAATATGGAATCATGAATAGTCATTGGCTCAATCGTTTAGTACATACTTTTTTATCCATTTTCCTTTTATTTATTTATGGATAAAAAAGTCTTTATCCTAAGAAATCTGAGCAAGAAAAGAATCCAATTTAACCCCCATATTTTAGCCTATGAAGGAAACCCATTTATATTTTTTACAAAAAAATGAGGAAATCACTGTTGGTTAAGACCTATTTACATCTTCAACAGATTGTTTGGAACGTGAAAAAAAAAAAGGATCTCATTTTTCTCAAAAAAAGAAATTTTAGACCTAAAAAAAAAATGGGTCTTTCATCTTTCATTACATTAAATTTCCATTCCAATCAGGAACTGAATCATTTATTAACCAAATCAAATATTTATTAACCAAAAAAACTATAACTATTCCAATGCCTAAAATTCCAATGAACCAGAAGGGTCAGAAGTCTATTTTATTGATTTCTCACACTTCCATTTCTTCGAGTACCAAGGATTCATAAGAAATCGAGAAAAATGGTTTAGTTTAATTAAAGAATCTTATCTTGTACTTCAACACTATGACTGTAAATATGTTTTTTTTTTCAATAATTACTGAATTGAATTTCTTCTTCAATCAAGCAGTACTCGCAAACAAGTAGCTAATAATTTTTAGTGGATATCTCATTCATTAAAGTAAAGATAGATACGCGAATTTGACTATGTCCAATTGAATCATCAATGGTTTAATTGAAACCAGATATATTGAGAAACCAATGAATGCGGTTTTTTATTTTTATTTAATGGGTGCGGAATGGAAAATATCTCATATATATAAGGTAAGATTAAGGTCGTTCTTTTTTCAGATGAAAGAATAAAAAAGAATAAATCAGAACCAGAAGAGTATGATCTTTCCATATTCATCCATCATATACAATAAACATTTGTTCCCAAGAGTATGGGTAATTATGTATATTTATTTAATTAAAGAATGACAGATTTTTTCACTTAACCAAAAGGATTTCGTTGACTACGGAAATAGAACACAAACAATACATAATACATATGGGCATAGAACTCGGTCATTTTTTGCAAATTTTGCTTTACTTTACGCTTTTTCATCAATCCAATTTTATTAAGTAAATTGAATAGAATATATGTAAGTAAATTGAATAGAATATATGAATTTCCTCCCCTGAGTCGCTACATTAACTTACAATTTTTTTATTCATTTGTGAACCGGATACAAAAGTCAATGAGTCAAAATATGTTTTATATTCCTATTTGAATTTTATTCCATCTCAGTTTTAGTTTTAGGGACTTTAATTTAAAACCAGTGATAGAATTCTCTCCAAAAATCTCTATTCTTTTGTTTAGTCTCTACATAGACTGTGGAATACCCTATTCACTTACTTTAGGCTTTAATAAATGGGGAGATTTTTCGCATTTTGATTCTGAAGAATTGATCTGGGACGGAAGGATTCGAACCTCCGAGTAACGGGACCAAAACCCGTTGCCTTACCGCTTGGCCACGCCCCATTTAGATTTCAGATTTCTATTTGAAACTAATAAACATTATTACCCTTTTTGGGCATTCGTCAATTCCAGACTTAATTCCAGACAATATGACAATAAAAAAAAATAAATAAAATAAATACATATAGGATATCTTGTTTGTTATTCTTGCTGGTATTCGATACATATCATATAGATATAGAATAAAAAATTCATTGATGATTACATATAATTCAATTAAGATATTGTATGAAAGTGTAATTCCTTGTATTCTCATTTGAAAATGTGAGGATTGGGGATTTGGATTTTTTGAGGGGGAGTTCAAATCAAGGAAGGATTTTTTACCTACCTTCTTTTTTAATTTTCCCTTATATCAATAATTCAATAAAAACTAAATTATCTACAAAAACAAATGTTTGTTTGTTATGCTTAATATCTTTTTTAGTTTAATCTGTATCTGTCTTAATTCTGCCCTTTCTTCAAGCAGTTTTTTCTTCGGGAAATTGCCCGAAGCTTATGCTCTTTTCAATCCAATCGTAGACATTATGCCCGTCATACCTGTACTTTTCTTTCTCTTAGCCTTTGTTTGGCAAGCTGCTGTAAGTTTTCGATGAAGTTCTTAATACTATACTGAAAATATTCATGATTTATTTGATAAAATCAAAAAAAAATTCTAACAATTATTGATAAGATCATATGAGTCCTATATTACAAATCCTCTATTAAAAAATTTAAATTCTTGTATATTTGATTGGGCAGCGATGCATTTTGATCAGTCCATTTTCCCTTTCGTCCGCCCTTCCGGTGAGCAAGGACTTTATTAGATTAGGTTTTTCCACAATACCTAATTGTTAATATTACAATAACAATTTTGGTAACGAAAAAATCAGAATCTTAATTACAAATAAATTCATGAATTTTCAAATTCATTCTTTTTTTTTTAGATTTAGAAAAAAAAAAAACACTTAATTAAAAGAATTTGTTCTTTATTTTTTCATATTTTGCTGTCATGTCAAATCAAAATAGTACATGTGTTACAACAAAACTCAAATGGATAATCTATTCCCTTTTACCCCAAAAATGATCTTATCTTGGAGATTATGTAATGCTTACTCTCAAACTCTTCGTTTATACAGTAGTGATATTCTTTGTTTCTCTCTTCATTTTCGGATTCTTATCTAATGATCCAGGACGTAATCCTGGGCGCGAGGAATAAAAAACTAAGAGGTTTTTATCATTTTTCCTTGCTTTTTCTGAATATTTTTTTATGTATTCCATACATTTAACTATGATAAAATAAAACAAAGGATCGAGATTTTTTGAATTCAAAAGTATCAAGTGACCAGAGAAAGCGGAGAGAGAGGGATTCGAACCCTCGGTACGAATAACTCGTACAACGGATTAGCAATCCGCCGCTTTAGTCCACTCAGCCATCTCTCCTAATTTGGAATTGGGATTTTTTATGTTTATGTGACACTTAAAGTAACGATTGATTGATGAAAATCCGCCTTACCCTTTTAATTTAATAATAATATTACTTTACTTACTAAATTAAATAAATGAAATACTTAGTTATATAATAATATATACTTATTTAAATATATACTTATTTAAAATTATTAAATATTATATATGGTAACTAACATATTAAATATTATATGTTATAGCAATTATTAACTTATATGGCAATTAATTATTAATATATAAATAATAATAAATAATAAATATATTAACATAATAAATAATAAATATATAACAAATAATATACAACAAAAAAAGTATATAACACATGAGTTAAATAAATTTATAAGATAAGTTAAATAAAATAGACTAAGACTAATATTTAGGACTAATATTATTTTTGATTTAATATTTATAATTTAAAATCAAAAAAATATTAATGTCATTTATTTTATAACATTTATTTTATAAGTAGTATTTATAAATGATATATAATATATATTTATTAATAATAGTTTAATAACAATAGTAATATATATTTATTAATAATATCATTAATAATATCATTTTAATTTAATAATATTATTAATAAATTTTTTTATAAAAATTCAAATAAATTAAAGTATTAATTAAATTAGTTAAAATAAATTAATTAAAATTAAATTATATTATAATTCTAAATATATATAAAATAGTAAATTATAATTATAAATATGAAATAGATAAATTATAAATATGAAATAGATAAATAAATATAAAATAGATAAATAAATATAAAATAGAATAAATTAACTAAATTATTAACCGAAATTATTAATTTAATTAATAATTAATATTAAATTAACAATGATTAATATTAAATTAAAATGAATTATTAAATTCAAATTAATAGTTTTAAGTTAAAAATGATTTTAAGTTAAATAATATTATTTAAATAATATTTTGAAATAATATTTCAAATTAATAATTAAATTAAATTATAATTAATATAATTAATTAATAATAATATTAATTAATAAAATAATATTAATTAGTAAAAGAAATTATAATAATAAAATAAAAAATAATATAAATTAAATAAAAATAATATAATAGATAATAAAATAAATAACATAAATAAATATAAAGTAAATAAATAAATATAAAGTCAATATAAAGTATAAATAAATAAATATAAAGTCAATATAAAGTATAAATAAATAAATATAAAGTCAATATAAAGTATAAATAAATATAAGGTAAATAAAATATAAGATAAATAAGATATATGTAAATAAAATAAAAGATATATGTAAATATGTAAATATAAAGTAAGGATATAAAAAATATAAGGATATAAAATAAGGCTAAGTTATAAGATAAGGGTAAATAAGATATCTATGAATTTGACTTAACCGACAATTAAATTTGGATAACGATAATAATTCAAAACAGATATCTCAAATAGAAAAATACCTTATTTTTATTTCATACAAAATTTTTTATTTTATTTCCCCGGCCTGGCTAGTACCTAGCTAGGCCATTACTCCAATTAATCATCCATAAATCAATTTTTTTTATATTATTTATTTATTTGTATTTGAAATCCAATTGTTATTGATCTATCTAATTGACCCAAATTCATAAGATCTGGCACTCCAAAAAGAAATTGGAAAATAAAGGGGGAGTTCCGGATTCTTGTAGAATTTTTTTTATGTCCAACTTCAATAGCTCCTTCAAGTCGTTACTGATAGTTCCGACTTACCATGAAATGAAAAGTATAACTCATTATTTTATAGTTAAATAAGCTTTATTCATCTATTTGGGATTTTATCAAGTCCCTGTAAAGACAGAAAATATGTGTCAAGATTCAAATTTGCATCATTCTGATGCTATCTTTATTATGTCTCACTCCTTTGTTCGACAAATAGCTAATTAATATACAATAATGCAATTGTAGCGGGTATAGTTTAGTGGTAAAAGTGTGATTCGTCCTATTAACAACTTAAATAGTTAAAGGGTCTTTCAGTTAATATTCCAATAAGAAACTTTATTTCTTAAAAAGGTTAATCCTTTACCTCTTAATGTTACATTTGAGGAAAAATATAAATTCTCGTGATTTGTATCCAAAGGCCAGTCATTTTTTAATTGACTAAAAAACATTGGATCATATGTAATCGCGAAGCATAATTTTTTTTGAGTTGATTCAACTCTTCCAATTGAATGAGTATGAGTAAAGGGATCCATGGATGAAGATAAAAAGTTTATTTCTAATCGTAACTAAATCTTCAATTTTTGTATTAAAAAGGGATTGAAGCCAAATAGCTAGAAAATGGTGGCTTTGGTTTACTAGAGCCATCGA